GTTGAAGCAAATTATTAAAATTCGTCCCCGTCTACGTATCAGTCGACATTTTTCACAAATTTTACGAACAGAAGCTCTTATTTTCATATTTCTCATCCCTTAATTTTTGAATATACATAATTTTTTTTTGAAGAAACTAAGTTTCTTTAAATTTTTAAATCTTAAATTCTATTCCTACGAAAGGCGAAATTTAAAGTTGAAAGAAAAAATTGCCTAATCATTGAAATTTTTTTATGGAGTCTATAAATTAGACGTGCTCGGATCGAATTATAAGTACTTTGATACTATCTCGTGGTGGTAGTATACGTAAAAAAAATTATCTTGGCTAAAAGATAACCTAAAACCAGATCTTGATTATCTAAATGAACTTGGAACATATTATTGAAATTGAAAAAGTGATTCAGATTTAGTAATTAAACTTTCCAAAATTCATTTTTGTTCTTTCATCCCATCGCAAATCCTCTTGAAGTATTAACTAATGTAATGTAAGAGGAATCGAGAGGAATGGTATTAGAAATCTATTCTTTAAATCTCTTTTTTTAACAAATAAATAAGAAGTCTGGGTCGAATTCGGATATTAAAAAGATTACCATATATAACACAAGATTTCTCCTCCAATTCTTTCGAGTCTAGCTTCCCGGTCTGTCATTATACCTCGAGAAGTAGAAAGAATTACAATGCCCATCCCACCCAAAATTCTAGGAATTTTTTGATAGTTAGAATAAATTCGTAAACCTGGTCGGCTGATTCGTTTTAAATTTAGACTAGTTCGATATGGTCCTTTCTTCTTCCTTCTATGGCGTAGGATTAAAACCAAAAATTTTTTGTTCTCTTCCCGATGTTTCCTTACATTTTCAATAAAACCCTCTCGTAAGAGTATTTTAATAATGTTTTCGGTGATGTTAGTAGCTCCTATTCGAACGATTCCTTTTCTATTCATGTCAGCATTTCGTATAGAGGTTATTATCTCAGCAATAGGATCCCTACCCATGATAAACTAAAATTATTATTTTTCGCTAGTTTTGATATAATCAACATACTCTTGGTTTTTGTTAATTAATTATTTTATTTAATCTCTGAATTTTAATTTTCTTATTATTTAATTAAAGGTATATGCGTGAAACACAATTTACTAATTAATTTAATTTGATTAATTCTATTTCGTTTTTATTCAACTAATTAAAATACTATAACTATAATACTAAATACTATAACTATATCATGGTCTCCTCTTTAATCTGAAATTTTCTATCTTATATCGTCTAATTTTTTATCTTATAAGACCTCAGGTGCTAATGAAACAATTTTAGTAAAATTTAATTGTCTCAATTCACGGGCAATTGCACCAAAAATTCGAGTTCCTTTTGGATTTCCCTCTTGATCAATGACAACTGCAGCATTGTCATCGTATCTTATTATTATACCGTTATTACGTTTAAGTTCTTTACAAGTACGTACAATTACAGCTCTGATTACTTCTGATCTTTCTAGAGGTGAATTTGGTGCTGCTTCTTTGATCACAGCAACAATAACGTCACCGATATGAGCATATCGGCGATTACTAGTCCCTATGATTCGAATACACATCAATTCTCGGGCTCCGCTGTTATCTGCTACATTCAAATGGGTCTGAGATTGGATCATATCATTTTTTTTTTTTTTGTTATTTAAATGCAAAGGAAAAAAAAAAGATATATTGTTTGTCCAAAACAAAAAAAGAAACTTCCACTTTTTTTTTAGTATACAAAAGGTCTTTTTCCTTTGGTTCTATATTCCTATTTTGAAATAAGGAATTGAGTTCGTATAGGCATTTTTGATGCTGCTATTGACATAGACTTTTTTGCGATATTTTCTGCTACTCCGCCCATTTCATAAAGTATTCTACCCGGTTTAACGACAGCTACCCAATATTCGGGAGATCCTTTCCCCGAACCCATCCGTGTTTCCGTAGGTCTTAAAGTAATGGGTTTGTCGGGAAATATACGTACCCATATTTTTCCACCGCGGCGTGCATTTCGTGTCATTGCTCGTCGTCCGGCTTCTATTTGTCTAGATGTAATCCAAGCAGATTCAAGTGCTTGAAGAGCATATCGTCCAAAACAAATACGATTTCCTCGAAAAGCTATTCCTTTCATTCTTCCTCGATGTTGTTTACGGAATCGGGTTCTTTTGGGGTTATAGTTGATGGTTCTTTCTCAATTCCATCTCTACTACAGAACCGGACATGAGAATTTCTTCTCATCCAGCTCCTCGCGAATGAAATGATTAAAAAAAAAATATACATGTCTTTTACGAATAAAATAATATATTAAATCATCGTATTCTTTGAGATTTCACTTAATTTAGTTAAATCTATTTATTTTAATTTATTTCTTACTTATTAGATCTATAAATCTTAGATTATTAGATTATTAGAATAGGATATTAGGTAGAATATAATATTAGTAGAATAAAAATTTGTATCTATCTAATATATATAAATTAGAATCTATATTCTATTTTAGAGTTCTACTAGTTCTAGATCTAATAGTTCTAGATAGAAATAGAAAAAAATTCTATATAATTAATGTCTATAACTAGAATAATTTTTTATATTTTATTTGTTTATTTTCGATAATCTTGTTTTTGTTATTTGTTATAATATAAGGTTGTAACAAATTTTTTTATATATTCGAATTAGGATATCAGATTGATCAAATTTAGCAATCAAAAAGAATATAAAACAAATCTTCGCGGGCGAATATTTACTCTTGCATATTTCGTCTTTCAATAGTTATTTTATTTGTAGAGGTAACCCATGATCTCTCATAATAAAAAAAATCGATTGTCTTCTGTTTCCTTTCGCTATCCTCCCAATAAATCATTAAGATTTGTTTTCAGTAAAATCTTATGTATTTACAGGTTACATCGTTCCCATCACTTCTCAATTAATGTTTAGGTCTTATTTTTCCAATGGAGCCTCTAATAATAAAAAAAAAAAAATTGTTCTTGAGTCAATCTTCTCAGTCTGGAGTGAATCAAGGCTCTTGATTTTTTGTTTTATCAACAGATTAGTTTCATTTTAAATCAATTGGTATGGATGCTTTACTACATTAGCTTTTATGTGATGACTCATAGACCTTACATATTGGAATTTTATATCATTGATATTCTTTTTCTTTCTTTCACCCTTCCACTTATCTGCATAATTTTCTATTTTTATTTCTAAAGCATAATCAGATTGGTTTTCTTTTGTTTGTGCAAAAAGGATTTTAATTGCTACAATGATATGACTAATATATCATATCTTGACTCTTTTTTTGTATACCGATAATGCAAAGTGATGGGTTGGTTATTAGTTGTATAATTATTAGTTCATACTCTGGTCAGTCCGTTTTTTCTTTTTTATCCGGACTCTAAAAAACCAACGAGTCACACACTAAGCATAGCAATTATATTACTCAATTTTTTATTTTATTTAATTTTATTTTATTCAACCCTATATAAATAGAATTCGAAGAATTAGAAATAGCCATATCTAGTTAAATTATTAATATTAAATTAATTCTATAGTGTAAAATTCGAAATTATTAAATTAATATTTGACTATTTTAATTTAATAGTTAATAGTTTAATAGTTAATAGAATTATAATTGTTTCTTTTTGTTTTGATTAAACAAAAAAAAAGAATGAAGGATTTTGTTCTTTTTTGTTTTCTTCTAGCAATGGATAGAATGGAAAAACCAAGTCAAGTAAGGGTTTATTATTTCTTGTCTAGAAATGTCCAAATTTTTATGCCCAATACCCCATAAATAGTTCTAACTGTATACGAGCAATAATAAATTTTAGCGCAAATGGTTTGCAGAGGAACCCTACCTTCTCGAATCCATTCGACTCGTGCAATTTCTTTTCCATCAAGACGTCCCGCAATTTGTACTTGAATTCCTTTTGTATCTGCCTGTTCAGTTAATTCAATAGCTTTTTTCATTGCTTTACGAAAAGAAACTCTATTCTTTAATTGTCCAGCTATAAATTCTGCAAGGATATTAGGGTTCCTATAAGGATTTGAAATTCTTGTGATAACAATATTGAGTTTTCGGTTTACACAATTAAGTTCTTTTTGTACATGTATCTTTAATTCTTCGATTCGTTTGGGTCTACTTTCTATTAATAATTTTGGGAATCCCATATATATTATGATCTGAATCACATCGATTCGTTTTTGAATCTCTATACGTGCAATTCCCTCAACGCCAGAAGATATTTTTGTATTTTTTTTTACAAAATTCTTGATAGAGTTTCTTATTTTTTGATCTTCTTGTAGACCCTCAGAGTAATTTTTTGGTTGTGCAAACCAAAGAGAATGATGACTTTGGGTTGTACCAAGTCTAAAACCAAGTGGATTTATTTTTTGTCCCATAATCCCCCACTACTTAACTATACATATTGTCAAATCTTATATCCGTGTATTTTTTTTTATCCATCTCTGGTTTTTTTTTAAGAATATGTTAGATTCTTCATACTTCTTTATATCCTATTCTTTATATAAAGATCTTTTTATTTTTTATATAAACATTTCCATATTCTTTATATTCTTTATAATATTCTTTATATAAAGATATATTTTTTAATACAATAGTTATATGACAAGTCGATTTTTTTATTAGATAACCCCGTCCCCGAGCCTGAGGTTTTAATTTTTTCACACTAGTACCGTTGTTAACCTCGGCTTTACTAATAATTAAATCGGATTCGTTGAAATCCATATTGTGACTAGCATTTGCTGCTGCAGAAGAAATCAATTTTAAAATGGGATAAGATGCTCGATAAGGCATGAGTTCAAGTATCATAATTGTTTCTTCGTAAGAACGTCCACGAATCTGATCAATTATTCTTCGTGCTTTGTTAGTGGACATACGTATATGTTGTCCTAAAGTATATACGTCTGTGTATAGGTCTATCTTTTTCTTTTTTTTATTTATCATAGGATTCGCCTCTTTTTTTTTTTAATGAATGATAAA